TTGTGAACTATAATATATAGATATAGTTCATATTAAATTCTTAGCTAATAGCTAAGATCCGGTAGTTTCTTGAATTCCTATACATTATTTCTGTTATGTGAGCCCGCTTAGCTCAGAGGTTAGAGCATCGCATTTGTAATGCGATGGTCATCGGTTCGATTCCGATAGCCGGCTTTTTTCTCTATCGATTTTTTCCATGATTGGTAATCTTTCCTCTCCCTTTCTCCAAACATTGAGTCACTAATCTATTATGTCGTGATAACTTGTAACTATGAAAAAAAGTTGATTAGAGCAATTAGATCTATATAGAACAAATCATAAAACAGAGCCTTAATTTCCTATATATACAAAAAATCCGGATATTGACACAATTCATTTCATTCTACTTTGTAATACTTCAGTAGATTTAGCTTTGCTTTGTTTATCCTTTAGTTTAGTTCAGTCTTAATTTCAATTTCTTCTGTAAAATGAAATTTCAATAAAATAAAAAGGAGTCGTTATGTCTCGTTACCGAGGACCTCGTTTCAAAAAAATACGCCGTCTGGGGACTTTACCGGGATTAACTAGTAAAAGACCTAGATCCGGAAGTGATCTTAAAAACCCATTGCGTTCCGTGAAAAGATCGCAATATCGTATTCGTCTAGAAGAAAAACAGAAATTGCGTTTTCATTATGGTCTGACAGAGCGACAATTACTTAGATATGTGCATATCGCTGGAAAAGCCAAAGGGTCAACAGGCCAGGTTTTACTACAACTACTTGAGATGCGTTTGGATAATATCCTTTTTCGATTGGGTATGGCTTCGACCATTCCTGGAGCCAAGCAATTAGTTAACCATAGACATATTTTAGTTAATGGTCGTATAGTGGATATACCAAGTTATCGCTGCAAACCTCGAGATATTATTACTACGAAGGATAAACAAAGATCGAAAGCTCTGATTCAAAATTATATTGCTTCCTCCCCTCACGAGGAATTGCCAAACCATTTGACTATTGACTCATTCCAATATAAAGGATTAGTAAATCAAATAATAGATAGTAAATGGATCGGTTTAAAAATAAATGAGTTGTTAGTCGTAGAATATTATTCCCGTCAGACTTGAACCTAACGAACATAACAAAGAAAGGGAAAGGGGGTTCAAACAATTATGTCCTCTTTTCAACGAAGTAAATAGATCTAAGGGCCTTGAATCCACATTTTTCTCATTCACCTATCGCAAATTAATCCGCAGTAGGATTTTTTTTTCTTTTTTGCTCTTTTTCCGCGATATTCGTATTTTACGTACTCGTACGGAAGAAATGTAATTAGGAATGGAGATTCTCTATCAAAAAACAAAAAGCTGTTGGAATAATGATATTAATTGTTATTTGATTTGATATATTGCGGTCGGTAACGCTGGTGAATTAACAGAAACGGAAAGAGAGGGATTCGAACCCTCGGTAAACAAAAAGCCTACATAGCAGTTCCAATGCTACGCCTTGAACCACTCGGCCATCTCCCCTACATAATCTTATTATTGACCAGAAACCGAGTGAATAGCGAGTTATTCATATTATTTTATTGCAGTACAGGCACGACCAATCAACGGCTTCATAGAAATAAAAAATGCCTTTCAAATTTGATATTTATCAACAACAACTTCTCTTATCATCTACCCCATAGATCCATTACAAATTCATGAATCGTACCATGGATTTTTCTATTTCATTTCAATTGTATAATGTCCATCCCTTTTCCCTCTTGGGATCATAACCAAATCCAAATTTCTCGAGTTTAAGTTATAAGAATCTATAGTAAAATAAAGTTCTTAGTTATTCAACTTAGATGAAATGAAGTAATAGCTCCGCTCATTTGTACGAAATTTATATGAAATTCAATCTGATTCAAAAGTCTCTTATCTCTCTTTGTCTGATAAAGGGTACAATTTGAGCGGAAGGTACACATCTTTTTTTTAGAATTTTTCTGTTTTTATGTTATTTTGTACTGTACAATTCCCCTGTTTGTGGGAGCATTTACCCCGAAGGAGTAATGAGAAGAATTATAGAATGGATTGCGAATTATGCCTAGATCTCGGATAAATGGAAATTTTATTGATAAGACCTCCTCAATTATAGCCAATATTTTATTACGAATAATTCCGACAACTTCAGGAGAAAAAAAGGCATTTACCTATTACAGAGATGGTGTGATTTGATTCTTTTTTCTTGTTTTTTTTTCCCTCACTTCCGTCTTACGAGAAAAAGACGCGGTTCGGAATAGAAAGAACCAAATTATTGAAATAAAGCTACGCTTAGTGAAGGTAAAGTTTGGAGATAGAACAACTCCTTCTGTCGTGTATCCTCGATTGATCCAGCCTCAGATACTTTAATTGTCAATTGTCGATTTTAGTATTGAACGAAAGGATACATCTATAGGTTCTGTATTGCGGGTCAATCCTACTCCACTAATACCAATAGGCGGCATAGGGGAAAAAGCACTACACTAGGAATCAACAACA